TGGTAGTTCGATCGTGAAATTTATTTGTTTCGATATTTCATTTCCGGAATATGAGCGTGTGACTTGTTATAATTGATCCTATTTATAATACAGAGAATGGACCTGTCATCTCTATCAAGATGATTCTACCTCGTCAGATATTTATTCTAGTCTCTGGAGCACGGACTATATAGAATAGATCAAGAAAAGAAATATTTGAACTATGATTCATACCTATTATTCAGACCTCGCAACCGGATTAAAAAAAAAATGGAAATAGGTCTTTTCTAAATCAAACAATTTTTCCTTCATACTTCTTTTGACCAAAAGAAACCTCTTTCTCTAGATTTTGTTGAGTTATTACATTTATTGAAGAAGTGATGATCAAATGGTTTTTACTCAGAAAACCTTTGAGTTTAGCTTTGGCTTTCTTAAATCATCGTGGTTCTAGTATGAATCTGAGGTTTCAATTGATTCATAGGGTCTCAACAAGAGAATTCCTATCAAAAAAAAAAAGATAGGGAAGAGAAGATTCAAGAGGCCTGTCACGATTAACATAAAGAAAGATGGATGAGCCAACTTGAGATTTTATTTCTTGGCATTATCATCACAAAGAAGAGATTCCGGATTTTTCTTACTTCGTATCTTTTGGTCAAATCGAGTCAAGCGGCTAAGCCACAAGAAGTTTGAAACTCTCTATTCCATATCCGTTGAACCCAGTATTTGTGTGTTTCGGCTTGAGCCGTACGAGATGAAATTCTCATATACGGCTCTCAGAGGGGGAGTCTTTCTTGGGTTACCTATCTCAATAAAGTATATGATTGGTTCGAGGAACGTCTCGAGATTCAAGCGATTGCAGATGATATAACTAGTAAATATGTTCCTCCTCATGTCAACATATTTTATTGTCTAGGGGGGATTACGCTTACTTGTTTTTTAGTACAAGTAGCTACGGGTTTTGCTATGACCTTTTACTATCGTCCAACTGTTACAGAGGCTTTTTCCTCTGTTCAATACATAATGACTGAGGTCAACTTTGGTTGGTTAATTCGATCAGTTCATCGATGGTCAGCAAGTATGATGGTTCTAATGATGATCTTGCACGTATTTCGTGTGTATCTTACAGGTGGGTTTAAAAAACCCCGCGAATTAACTTGGGTTACAGGGGTGGTTCTGGCTGTATTGACCGCATCTTTTGGTGTAACTGGTTATTCCTTACCTCGGGACCAAATTGGCTATTGGGCAGTAAAAATTGTAACAGGCGTGCCTGAAGCTATTCCTATAATAGGATCACCCTTGGTAGAATTATTACGTGGAAGTGCTAGTGTGGGCCAGTCCACTTTGACTCGTTTTTATAGTTTGCATACTTTTGTATTGCCTCTTCTTACTGCCGTATTTATGTTAATGCACTTTCCAATGATACGTAAGCAAGGTATTTCGGGTCCTTTATAGAGAAGGCAGATTATAGATATTTGTAATTTATCATATCGGGGAGGAACAAGAGTCTTTCATTGCTATAAATATGGATTATTTAAAAATAAGGCATGTTATTTGGATACTTCTATTCAACTCTGAAGTATTGTTTCTTTGATACGAATCAAATAGTTGAAGTATATTTTCCTAAAAGAGGATGGATTATGGGAGTGTGCGACTTGAACTATTGATTGGTCCATGCAGATATATGATTTTATCCGCCACGTTGAAATTAACAACCTAACGTGTCTCCGCATCCAACCATCACGTTAGTTCCTTTAATGTAGCATAGGATAGGCCGGTTCGCTTGAGGAGACTATTTTCTATGATCATACCCGAATCATGTCATGCATGAACAGGCTCCGTAAGATCCCTAGAATAAGTGATGTGGAATGATCCAATGTTCTATTTATTCCACTTTGTTTGATTTTTCTTTTTTTTTTTAGTAATTTTCTTATAATTAATTTATAGTATTAGTATTTCGTATTAATTTGATAGTAATCTTAGTAAGTTTTTTATAGTATGTAGATGCATTCATTTCCTCTGCATCAACCCTGATCTATGATACTATTGGAGTTCAATAAGGGATCTAAGGAAGAACAGGGGCTAGACTTTATTAGTAACAAGTAAAAATTTTGTATTTTTGTATGTAATACAATCGAGATGTTGTGGGGATAAATACCAACCAAAAGACATGAGACAATCCAAAAAGCACTTGATCATGATCAAATTTTTAAGCCTACTTGGATATTGAGCATTTCCTTGTTGCCAGAACTTAATTCTTTGCAATGAATAATGAATCGTTGAAACTCGGGGAAATGGAATTTGATAAATCTTTTATTACATAGAGTCATTCTACATTATATATGTAGATATGTATGAAATATAGATCTTCTATGGATCTATTCTTTTGATTCTTGCTCGAGCCGGATGATAAAAAATTATCATGTCCAGTTCCTTTGGGGGATGGATCCACAAGAATTCACCTATCCAAATAACAAAGAAACCTGATTTGAATGATCCTGTATTAAGAGCGAAATTGGCTAAAGGGATGGGACATAATTATTATGGAGAACCTGCATGGCCCAATGATCTTTTATATATTTTTCCAGTAGTAATTCTAGGCACTATTGCATGTAATGTGGGCTTAGCAGTTCTAGAGCCGTCAATGATCGGTGAACCGGCGGATCCGTTTGCAACTCCGTTGGAAATATTACCCGAATGGTACTTCTTTCCTGTATTTCAAATACTTCGCACAGTACCCAATAAGTTATTGGGTGTTCTTTTAATGGTTTCAGTACCAATAGGATTATTGACAGTACCTTTTTTGGAGAATGTCAATAAATTCCAAAATCCATTTCGTCGTCCAGTAGCTACAACAGTCTTTTTGATCGGTACCGCAGTAGCTCTTTGGTTAGGTATTGGAGCAACTTTACCTATTGAGAAATCCCTAACTTTAGGTCTTTTTCAAATTGATTAAATCGTGAAATACCACGATATAGGTATCTAAGTATCTAAGGAAGATCCCCTTCTGGATCTTCCCTAGATACATCAATCTTATTATGATCTATTCTGCAAATAGATCGACCGTGTCGGAGATTAAAAACTTATTCTATTCTTTTTTATTTCTAAAATTTATTTCTAAAAACTAAAAAAGAAAAGATCCCAAAGGATTTAAAATGAAAACTTTTTCTTAGGTAAATCTATTGCAAAATGCTTCTGTAGAGTGCCTAATATCTGTTTTACATCTTCTATGCGAAAATATTCCATTTTCATAAGATCTTCTTTACTGTGACTCAAAAGGTCCAATAATGTATGTATATTGGACCTTTTGAGACAATTATAGGTCCTGGAAGACAATTCTGATTGGTCAATAAAAATATATGTAAATGGAATTCCTTTTTTGTTTTTCTTGAGATTAGTAAATCTGTCTTGAAAGGAAAAAAGGGGTAGATTCCATCTGTTTTCATTTTCCTCGAAATTCATGTCCTCTTCCTCTGCATGTAGAAAAGGAATCAATAAATCAATCAAATTACGAGAAGCTTCATAAAGTGCTTCTTTAGGAGTTAAACTTCCATTCGTCCATATTTCTAGAAAGAGTATCTCTTGTTTTTCATTCCCATTCCCATACGAATGAATACTATGATTCGCATTTCGAACAGGCATAGATACAATATCTATAGGATAACTTCCATCGTGAGAGTCGTTTGTGGATTTCATACGATATCCGCGATCTCTCTTGATTTGTAATTCAATACACAAATCAATCGGTTCTGTCAGGTTAGCTATATGCTGTGTCGTGTCAACTATTTCTACAGAAGGTGGTGAGATGATATCTTGAGCTGTTATGTATTTGGGACCCCTAACGCAAATGGATGCGTCCCTAATTCCATAGAGATTACTTCTCAATACAATCTCTTTCAAATTTATTAAAATTTCCTGTACTGATTCTTCAATACCTGCTATCGTAGAATATTCATGCAGCACATTTTCAGATGTTGCACGTGTGATACATGTTCCTTCTATTTCTCCAAGTAAAGCCCTTCGCATGGCAATACCTATGGTATCGGATTGACCTTTCCTAAGCGGGGACAGAACGAAACGACCATAATAAAGACGCTTGCTGTCTACTCTTGATTCAACACATTTCCACTGTAATGTTCGGGTGGATCCTGCTACTTCTTCTCGAACCATACTATTATTTTTCTTTGATTTATGATTATTGGATCAGATCATTGAATCATTTATTTCTCTTGGAATCTCTTGAATTCTTATTTCTATACACGTCTTTTTTTAGGGGGGCGACATCCATTATGCGGCATGGGTGTTACATCACGTACGAAACTTAATAGCATCCCATTTCTACGAATGGCTCGTAATGCCGCATCTCTTCCGAGACCTGGACCTTTTATCATAACTTCTGCTCGTTGCATACCCCGATCCACTAATGTACGAATAGCATTAAATGCCGCGGCTTGAGCAGCATAGGGTGTTCCTTTTCTTGTGCCTCTGAATCCAGAAGTACCTGCGGAAGCCCAAGAAACCACCCGACCTCGTACGTCTGTAACAGTTACAATAGTATTGTTGAAACTCGCTTGAACATGAATAACTCCTTTTGGTATTCTACGTTCATTCTTATTTGAACCAATACGTGCATTCTTACGTAAACCAATTTTTGCTATAGGTTTTGTCATATTTTATTAGATCGTATTCATAAAAATAAAAGAAAGAAATCTACATAAAGATACGGATACGGGAATATCCATTTCATATGAAAACGAACCCTTTCTTCTTCTTTCTTTTTACATGTACATGGGTTTTCTTTTAAAAAGTTCTTGATTTAGAACTTGAGAAGGATTACCCCTGTCTCTGTTTATGTCTCGGATTGGAACAAATGACTATAATTCGCCCCCGCCTACGAATCAAGCGACATTTTTCACAAATTTTACGAACAGAAGCCCTTATTTTCATATTTATCATTCCTTACTTTCTATTTTTTTTGGAAACAAAAATCAGTTTATTGTATTTTTGAACTTCGAATTATATCCCTACGAAAAGGATGTTTAAAATAATGATCTAATCGTTCGAATCTTTTTTGCGAAGTCTATAAATTATACGTCCCCTGGTTGAATCATAACGACTCATTTCGATTTTGACTCTATCTCCGGGTAGTATACGTATAAAACTGCGCCGGATTCTTCCTGAAATATAACCTAGAATTAGATCTTCATTATCTAACCGAACTCGGAACATGCCGTTGGGAAGTGATTCAGTAATTAAACCCTCATGAATTAATTTTTGTTCTTTCATTCCAGGGAACCCCCTTTAAGTATCAACTAATAGAGGAAGAGTTCTATAATTAACTTCTCCTCTCTATTTTACAAAGAGTAAGTTCGAGAAAAAATTAGGGTACCCAAGAGAATCACCATATATAACACAAAATCTCTCCTCCAATTTTTTCTAGTCGAGCTTCTCGATCTGTCATTATACCCCGAGAAGTAGAAAGAATTAAAATTCCCATCCCGCCTAAAATCTTAGGAATTCGTTGATAGTTGGAATAAATTCGTAGACCGGGTCGGCTGATACGCTTTAAAATTCTTCTATTCCCTTTCCTAGTCTTTCTATGTCGTAAGGTTGAAACCAAGAAATTTTTTTGGCTTTCTTGATGTTTTCGAACATTTTCAATAAAACCTTCTCGTAAAAGTATTTTCACAATGTTTTTAGTGATATTAGTAGATACTATTTGAACTCTTCCCTTTTGATCTATGTCAGCATTTCTTATAGAAGTTATTATATCGGCAATAATGTCCCTACCCATGACGAACTATAGTTATTGGTGCCTCCTAATTTTGATATAATCAACATGCTTCTTTTTTGTTTTATTTTTTATTGAATTTTTTTTTGAAATTCTTAAATTAGAAAAAATTATTAGAAATCTCAAAGTATATGCATAAAACACAATCTATTCTATTAATCGGATCTATTTCAGATATTTGAATATTCTAAATAGAAATAATCTAATAAATAATCTATAAAATAGAAATAATCTATAAGACTTCGGGTGCTAATGAAACTATTTTAGTAAAATTCAATTGTCGCAATTCCCGAGCAATCGCACCAAAGATTCGAGTTCCTTTTGGATTTCCTTCTTGATCAATGATAACCGCTGCATTGTCATCATATCGTATTATCATGCCGTTATCACGTTTGAGTTCTTTACACGTGCGTACAATCACAGCTCTAATTATTTCTGATCTTTCCAGAGGCATGTTGGGCACTGCTTCTTTGATTACAGCAACAATAACATCGCCAATATGAGCATATCGGTGATTACCAGTTCCTATGATTCGAATACACATCAATTCTTGAGCTCCACTGTTATCCGCTACATTCAAAAGGGTATGAGGTTGAATCATATCATTTTTATTTTAATCTCTTATTTCAATGCAAGGGATAATGGAAAAAAGAAATATTGTCTGTCCAGAGATAAAGAAATCTGTGATTGTTTTTTCATTCTCAATACTCCTTCTTCTTCTTTTACTATTGTTTACCTATCCTGAAATAACAAATTGAGTTCGTATAGGCATTTTGCATGCAGCTATTTCCATAGCAGCTTTGGCTACAGTTTCTGATACTCCACTCATTTCATAAAGTATTCGGCCCGGTTTAACAACGGATACCCAATATTCGGGGGATCCCTTGCCCGAACCCATACGTGTTTCTGTAGGTCTTACAGTAACAGGTTTGTCGGGAAAGATACGTACCCATATTTTTCCACCACGACGCGCATATCGTGTCATTGCTCTTCGCCCTGCTTCTATTTGTCTAGCTGTGATCCAAGCAGGTTCAAGTGCCTGAAGAGCGTATCTGCCAAAACAAATATGATTGCCTCGGCAAGATATTCCCTTCATTCTACCTCTATGTTGTTTACGAAATCTGGTTCTTTTGGGGTTATAGTTGATGGTTGTTTCTGAATTCCATCTCTACTGCAGAGCCGGACATGAGAGTTTCTTCTCATCCAGCTCCTCGCGATTCAATAATATTACATATACACATGTATTTATGTATTTCATTCTATCAAAAGAAAGAATATACTAATTCTTTTTATATTGAATTTGTTACATAGGTAGTTCTGTATATATAAAACTAGACGTGTTTGTTTATATATTTATAGATAATGCTTCTTTCTTTTATCAAATATCAAGATTTCTAAAGTATTTTACTTTACCTCTATTGAATCACGCCAACAGTCATCCAAATAAATGAAATTCTTAAATTAAATAAAAAAAAAAAAGGTTTCGCGGGCGAATATTGACTCTTTCCTCCTTCATTTGTAGGGTCAATTCATGACCATTTAGAAGAAATCCATTTTTTCTTGGTTCATTCCGCCATCCTACCCAATGAATCATTAGGATTGATTCGTTTTCAAGAAAATCCTATGTAATCACAGGTTCCATCGTTCCCATAGCTTCTCTATTAATGCTTAGGCCTGAACTCTGCAATGGAGCTCTCAACAAAATATGTTATTTGTTTCCGAGTCAATCTCCTCAGTTTTTCTTAACCCGAAGCTCAATTTAATTATTCTCTATTTTTTCTTATTTCTATTATCTATTTTTCTATCTTATTACATACATAATACATATATAGACTTATTCATATTTATTAGATTATTTAGAATTTCGATTATTATTTTTATTATATTTCTTATTCTATTGTAATTGTATTGTCATTGTATATTTTGTATTTTTATTTGATGTTGATGCTTTATAACACTGCCTTTTTTATGGAGTAATTCTTCATAAACCATACATATGGGAATCATATATCATTGATATCTTTATTCTCTCTTTCTATCATCCTTCCATTTTTCCACATCCCTTTTTTTCACAATTCATAATCAGATTTCTTTTTTATGAAAAGAATTTCAGTTGCTACAACTATATGATCGATTCAGTCATATAGTGACTGTTTCTTGGGATCTCGACAATACGAAGCAATAAGTTGGTTATTAGTTTTGAGTTTCTTTAGTTTTGATAGTTACTAAGTTTATAGTGGGGTCAGCCTGTTTTTTTTTTAATCTCAATTCTCAACTCTAAAGAAAAAACTAACGAGTCACACACTGAGCATAGCAATTATAATAAAATATAAATTAAATTATTAAATTAAAGGGTAAATCAAATTTTTATTCAACCTTATAGAATTAGAATTGTTCGTTTTTCTTTGATTAAGAAAAAGAAGAAAAGAGTTTCTCAATTTTTTCTATTGATGAGCAGAATGGCGAGATAAAGAAAGGCCCATTATTCTTATTTTATTATTCTTGTTTTACAAATATCCAAATTTTGATGCCTAAGACTCCATAAATAGTTCTAATTGTATGGGAACAGTGATCAATTTTAGCGCGAATTGTTTGTAAAGGAACCCTGCCTTCTCTGATCCATTCGACACGCGCAATCTCTTTTCCGTCGATACGCCCTGCAATTTGCACTTGAATTCCTTTTGTACCTGTTTGTTCAGTTAATTCAATAGCTTTTTTCATTGCCTTTCGAAATGAGACTCTATTCTTTAATTGTAAAGCTATATATTCTGCAAGAATATTAGGTTGGCCATAAGGCTTTTCAATTCTTGTGATAGCAATATTGAGTCTCCGGTTTATCGAATGAAACTCTTTTTGTACATTCATCTGTAATTCTTCGACTCCCCGTGTTCGTCCTTCTATTAATAAATTGGGAAATCCAATATAGATTATGACCTGAATCAAATCTATTCTTTTTTTAATTCCTATACGGGCAATTCCTTCGAAACCTGAGGATATTTTCTTATTTTTTTTTACATAGTCCTTAATACAATTCCGTATTCTTTCATCTTCTTGTAGACCCATGGAAAAATTCTTTGGTTTTGCGAACCAAAAAGAATGATGACTTTGAGTTATTCCAAGTCTGAAACCGAGTGGATTTATTTTTTGTCCCATATTTTTCTATTATTTTTCCATCCATTTTTTTTCTAAATAGGAATCTAATTTTTAGATTTTTCTTTTAAAAAAATCTTTATATGACAAGTGGTTTTTTTTATCAGATAACTACGCCCTCGAGCCCGGGGTCTTAACTTTTTCACAATAGCACCTCTATTGACTTCAGCTTTACTAATAAATAAATCAGCTTCATTCAAATCCATATTATGACTAGCATTTGCTGCTGCAGAATAAATTAACTTTTTCACAATAGCACCTCTATTGACTTCAGCTTTACTAATAAATAAATCAGCTTCATTCAAATCCATATTATGACTAGCATTTGCTGCTGCAGAATAAACTAATTTTAAAATTGGATAAGATGCCCAATAAGGCATTAGTTCCAGTATCATGAGTGTTTCCTCATAAGAACGTCCGCGAATCTGATCAATTACTCTTCGTGCTTTGAAAACAGACATACATATATGTTGAGCTAAAACTTTTGCTTCTCTATCCGAATTTTCGTTCTTTATCATAAAAGTTCTCCCCCGCCAATGAATGATAAGTGTCTAGGTGAAGCATAGTATAAGATAAGTCAGAAAAGTATAAGTCTTCTTAGTCTACTAGAAAAAGAAAATAAATAGTAAATATACCTATACTCTTACTATTTACTATAAGATTCTAAGATATAGACTCTTAAGTCTAAATACTATTAAGATAAGGCTTTTCACATGAATACTTAGTAGAACGACTAACGACGAGATTTATTCTCGTTTCTCGCGTGTCTCACGAAAGTGAGAGTAGGTGCGAATTCTCCCAATTTGTGACCGACCATACGATCTGTGATATAAATAGGTAAATGTTCCTTTCCATTATGAATAGCGATTGTATGGCCAATCATTGTGGGTATAATGGTAGATGCCCGAGACCAAGTCACTATGATTTCTTTCTCCTCCCTCCTGTTGAGTTTTTCAATTCTTCCCGATAAATGATTAGCTACAAAAGGATTTTTTTTTAGTGAACGTGTCACGGCTGATTACTCCTTTTTTTACATTTTTGAAATTGGCATTCTATGTCCAATATCTCGATCTTAATCTGAAG